TTTGATGAGCCTCATTTTGAGGAATTCATGGAATAATGAATTAAGAAAGAAAGGATATGAGTGTACCGCTTACAAGAAAAGATCTCATGATAGTCAATATGGGTCCTCAACACCCATCAATGCACGGTGTTCTTCGACTTATCGTTACTCTTGATGGTGAGGATGTTATTGATTGTGAACCCATATTAGGTTATTTACACAGAGGAATGGAAAAAATCGCAGAAAACAGAAGTATTGTACAATACTTGCCTTATGTAACACGGTGGGATTATTTAGCTACTATGTTTACAGAAGCAATAACGGTAAATGCACCAGAATTCTTAGAGAATATTCAAATACCTCGAAGAGCCAGCTATATTAGGGTAATTATGTTAGAATTGAGCCGTATAGCTTCTCACTTGTTATGGCTTGGACCTTTTATGGCGGATCTCGGCGCACAGACTCCTTTTTTCTACATTTTTAGAGAGAGAGAATTGATATATGATCTTTTTGAGGCTGCTACAGGTATGCGAATGATGCATAATTACTTTCGCATCGGAGGAGTAGCTGCCGATCTACCTTATGGGTGGGTGGATAAATGTTTAGATTTCTGTGATTATTTTTTACGAGGAATTGTTGAATATCAACAACTTATTACACGGAATCCTATTTTTTTAGAACGAGTTGAAGGAGTCGGTTTTATTAGCGGAGAAGAAGCTGTAAATTGGGGCTTATCGGGACCAATGTTACGAGGTTCTGGAATACAATGGGATCTTCGTAAAATTGATCCTTATGAATCTTACAATCAATTCGATTGGAAAGTACAATGGCAAAAAGAAGGAGATTCATTAGCTCGGTATTTAGTACGAATCGGTGAGATGAGGGAATCTATCAAAATTATTCAACAGGCTGTAGAGAAAATTCCTGGAGGACCTTATGAGAATTTAGAAGTCCGACGCTTTAATAAAGCAAAGAATTCCGAATGGAATGATTTTGAATATCGATTTCTTGGTAAAAAACCTTCACCCAATTTTGAATTATCAAAGCAAGAGCTTTATGTAAGAGTGGAAGCTCCAAAAGGTGAATTAGGAATTTATCTGGTAGGAGATGATAGTCTTTTCCCCTGGAGATGGAAAATACGTCCACCGGGTTTTATTAATTTGCAAATTCTTCCTCAGCTAGTTAAAAAAATGAAATTGGCTGATATCATGACGATATTAGGTAGTATAGATATCATTATGGGGGAAGTTGATCGTTGAAATGATAATAGATAGGGTAGAGGTAGAAACTATTAATTCTTTTTCGAAATTGGAATTATTAAAAGAAGTCTATGGACTGATATGGATTCTACCCATTTTGACCCTCTTACTGGGAATCACAATAGAGGTACTTGTAATTGTGTGGTTAGAAAGAGAAATATCCGCATCGATACAACAACGTATTGGTCCTGAATATGCCGGTCCCCTGGGATTGCTTCAAGCTATAGCAGATGGAACTAAGCTAATTTTTAAAGAGGATATCCTGCCATCCCGAGGAGAGATTCCTTTATTTAGCATTGGACCCTCTATAGCAGTCATATCTGTTTTATTAAGTTTTTTAGTTATCCCTTTGGGATATCGTTTTGTTTTATCTGATCTTAGTATTGGTGTTTTTTTATGGATTGCCATTTCAAGTATTGCTCCTATTGGTCTTCTTTTGGCAGGATATAGCTCAAATAATAAATATTCTTTTTTAGGGGGTCTACGAGCGGCTGCTCAATCTATTAGTTATGAAATACCATTAACTTTTTGTGTGCTAGCAATATCTCTACGTGTGATTCGTTAAAATTGGATCTTTTTCCTCTAAAATACATTGAATACTTATCCTCCTTTTCCTTTTCTGTATTCAGGTTGCTAATTTAAACTAGATAGCTATATGAGTGAAACAAAACAGCTTATTAATTTGTAGTAAAAACAAAAAATCTCATTTCCTACGTACAAGAAAAAGTTGAGTAAACATAAGGAGTGTAAACTCTTTACCCCCAAGGTTGAGATGTTTGTTTAGTCATCATATCTTGAAGCGGGCAAGAATAAAGAATTCGCAATATGGAATTCCATTACTAGAATATTTTTAGTTATTACTAAAACTTATAACCATAAGGGAATCCATCAAAAGTTAGTGAAGGATTAGGAACACTAAAGTACATAAAGGATTAGTAATGAGAGAATCTAAATCATTAGACATTTTTCCTCATAAAAGGAATCATAATAAGAACTTGAAATTGGTGGAAATGATCAAGTAGTACTTTCTTCGTATTCCGATCCAGAGTATGTGTCCCATTCACTTGTTAAGGAAATGGCTATCAAAAACGAATTAATCCTTTATTCCTTTTTTCTTTTTAAGTAGCCCCTTCCCGGGGAAAGGAGAATAGGACAAAAGATATGTAATCCAATACAAAAAAGGATCTTTATTTATTCTTTCCTTTATCCATATTCATACAGAATTCCTCATGAACTAATACCCAAATCTTTCCATTTATTAATAGCTATAACGAGTGTTTTATTCCAATATTAAGTTATTACTAAACAAAGAAAAATTCTCATTTTATTATATAAAGGATGAGATCAATTCAGAAGCGCTTTTTTTATTCTAGCAGACGGAATTGCTTTGGTCTAATTTAGGACTTTCCAATCAATTTTCTCTTACCTAATTCTATCTACCCCCAGGGAATAGAAACGAAACAACCTTTTCCTTTTTTCTGATCATAGGGGAGCCGTATGAAACTAAGGTTTCATGTACGGTTTTGGAATAGCGGTGGAAACTGTGATGTTATCATCGACTATGATTATCTAACAGTTCAAGTACAGTTGATATAGTTGAAGCGCAGTCAAAATATGGTTTTTTTGGATGGAATCTTTGGCGTCAGCCTATAGGTTTTCTAGTTTTTCTAATTTCTTCTTTAGCAGAATGTGAAAGATTACCTTTTGATTTACCAGAAGCAGAAGAAGAGTTAGTAGCAGGTTATCAAACCGAATATTCCGGTATTAAATATGGTTTATTTTATCTTGCTTCTTACCTAAATTTATTAGTTTCCTCTTTATTTGTAACAGTTCTCTACTTAGGCGGGTGGAATTTTTCTATTCCCTATATATCCCTTTTTGGATTTTTCCAAATGAATACAATGGTTGGAATTTTGGAAACGATAACGGGTATTCTTATTACATTAACTAAAGCTTATTTATTTCTCTTCATTTCTATCACAATAAGATGGACTTTACCCAGGATGAGAATGGATCAGTTATTAAATCTTGGATGGAAATTTCTTTTACCCATTTCTCTGGGAAATCTCTTATTAACAACTTCTTCGCAACTAGTTTCACTATAAATAAGATAATACAATAACAGTAAGAATATTTTCAACATAAAAAAAAAGTTCTCTCAAACAAGAGAAAGAAACATACCTTTTTCATGGATATTTAGAATATGTTCCCTATGATAACTGGGTTCATTAGTTATGGTCAACAAACAATACGCGCCGCAAGATACATTGGTCAAGGTTTCATAATTACCTTATCCCACACAAATCGTTTACCTATAACGATTCACTACCCTTATGAAAAATCAATTACATCGGAGCGTTTCCGGGGGCGAATACACTTTGAATTTGATAAATGTATTGCTTGTGAAGTATGTGTTCGCGTATGCCCGATAGATCTACCCCTTGTGGATTGGAGATTTGAAAAGGATATTAAAAAGAAACAATTACTTAATTATAGTATTGATTTCGGAGTTTGTATATTTTGTGGTAACTGCGTTGAATACTGTCCAACAAACTGTTTATCAATGACTGAAGAATATGAACTTTCTACTTATGATCGTCATGAATTGAATTACAATCAAATAGCTTTGAGTCGGTTACCAATCTCCATAATGGGGGATTACACAATTCAAACAATTAGGAATTCGTCTCAAAGTAAAATAGACGAAGAAAAATCTTGGAATTCCAGAACGATTACTGATTACTAGGTACGAGAATTTTTTTGTTACTAAAATCCAATAGTTTTTTAGTAACTATAAAGAAAAATGAATAACTACTGCTGATTGCAAATTATTCCTGATTTAAAATGAGAGTAGATTTTCATGATTTCTAACTATACAACTTATATTATACAAAAGAATATCCTAATTCCTTTTTCCTTCCTTAAATCTTTTAGTTTTAGTCAGTTCATGAAAAATTTTATACTATAAATTTCTTCTTATCCATAATGGATTTACCTGGACCAATACATGAGATTCTTGTGCTATTTGGGGGATTTGTTCTTCTACTGGGGGGTCTAGGAGTAGTATTACTTACCAACCCAATTTATTCTGCCTTTTCGCTGGGATTAGTCCTTGTTTGTATATCCTTATTTTATTTTTTATTGAATTCCTATTTTGTAGCTGTCGCACAACTTCTTATTTATGTGGGGGCCATAAATGTCTTGATCATATTTGCTGTAATGTTTGTAAACGGCTCAGAGTGGTCTAAAGATAAGAATTATTGGACTATTGGAGATGGATTTACTTCACTCGTTTGTATAACTATTCCTTTTTCACTAATGACTACTATCCCAGATACGTCATGGTATGGAATTCTTTGGACTACAAGATCAAATCAAATAGTAGAACAGGGTCTTATAAATAACGTTCAACAAATTGGGATTCATTTAGCAACCGATTTTTATCTTCCGTTTGAACTAATTTCCCTAATTCTTCTAGTTTCTTTAATAGGTGCAATTACTATGGCTCGACAATAAGAAATACTTAGAATGAATCAAAATTCTTAGAATTTCAAATCTAAAATAAATAACTAAAGAATCACAATTTTGATTTAGTAAAACCCATCTACTGCCAACACAACAAATACCTTCTTTTCGCTTTTGTTGCGTAATTGTTCTATTCTAATTAATTGAATCGATTCAATTCTTGTCCTCATATTGAAATGAATCGCGATTGATAAGGAGTTAATTAATGATGTTTGAGCATGTACTTTTTTTGAGTGTCTATTTATTTTCGATTGGTATCTATGGCTTGATCACAAGCCGAAACTTGGTTAGAGCTCTAATATGTCTTGAACTTATACTGAATTCAATTAATCTAAATCTCGTAACATTTTCTGATCTATTTGATAGTCGCCAATTAAAAGGAGACATTTTCGCAATTTTTGTTATAGCCCTTGCGGCTGCTGAAGCTGCTATTGGACTATCTATTCTTTCTTCCATCCATCGTAACAGGAAATCAACTCGTATCAATCAATCTAATTTTTTGAATAATTAGAGAATCCTCTAAACAAAGGCACATATAATATGGAACATTAAGATGAATAGAAATCGAATCTTATTATTATTATTTGAGAATATCCTTTTTTGGAGTAGGTTATTTCAGAATATTCTTTTTTACTTATTGAATATTGCATTTTTCCAATTCATTGATATGGCAATTTGAATATTGCAATAATTTATATTGAAAAGATGATAGCCAATTTATTGGCTAATTCGAATTAGTATTATAGAATTCGTATAATTATGCTTGTTGAAGCCTTAAATTCAAGTCTCTTGGCTCTTTTCACGCTTTCTCACAAACAGATTAAGAAAAGAAATATATTGCTGCATTATTTATTAAATTTGGATAAACCATTGTTTCATCTGGTATCTACAATACATCTAACTTATATATAGTACTAATTTCTTTTTTATCAGATAGAAAATTTTTTTTTGAAAAGCAAAATTTATAGATCCAATGTCACATTCTGTAAAAATTTATGATACATGTATAGGATGCACTCAATGTGTACGAGCTTGTCCAACAGATGTATTAGAAATGATACCTTGGGATGGATGTAAAGCCAAGCAAATTGCTTCTGCGCCGAGAACCGAGGATTGTGTGGGGTGTAAGAGATGCGAATCTGCCTGCCCAACGGATTTTTTAAGCGTCCGCGTTTATTTAGGGCCTGAAACAACCCGCAGCATGGCTCTATCTTATTGATACGTTACAAAAAACTCCACTTGAATCGTCTGATTCCTCTTTACCGAAGAAGCCTGTGCTCGAAATAATCGAGCATGGGCTTTTCTGGTCAAAACGTATCTTGTCTTTATTACTTTATCATGAGTTATTTTCCTTGGTTAACAATCCTTGTTGTTTTGCCGATATTTGCGGGTTCTTTAATTTTCTTTTTACCTTATAAAGGAAATAAAATAGTTAGATGGTATACTATATCTATTTGTTTATTAGAATTCCTTTTAATGATTTATGCATTCTGTTATCATTTCCAATTGGAGGATCCTTTAATGCAATTAAAGGAGGATTATAAATGGATAGATGTTTTCGATTTCCACTGGAGATTGGGAATCGATGGACTTTCATTAGGATCTATTTTATTGACAGGATTTATCACTACTTTAGCTACTTTAGCGGCTTGGCCAGTTACCCGGAATTCGCGATTATTCTATTTCCTGATGCTAGCAATGTATAGCGGTCAAATAGGATTATTTTCTTCACGAGACCTTTTACTTTTTTTTATCATGTGGGAGTTAGAATTAATTCCTGTTTACTTACTTTTATCCATGTGGGGGGGAAAGAGGCGTCTGTATTCAGCTACTAAGTTTATTTTGTATACTGCAGGCGGTTCCATTTTTTTCTTAATCGGAGTTCTGGGTATGGGCTTATATGGTTCCAACGAACCGGGATTAGATTTAGAAAGATTGATTAATCAATCATACCCTGCAACATTGGAAATATTATTATACTTTGGCTTCCTTATTGCTTATGCTGTCAAATTGCCTGTTATACCTCTGCATACGTGGTTACCAGATACCCATGGGGAAGCGCATTACAGTACATGTATGCTTTTAGCGGGAATCCTATTAAAGATGGGAGCATACGGATTGATTCGGATTAATATGGAATTGTTACCTCATGCTCATTATCTACTTTCTCCGTGGTTAGTAATAATAGGAGCCGTGCAAATAATCTATGCAGCTTCAACTTCTCTTGGTCAACGAAATTTCAAAAAAAGAATAGCCTATTCCTCTGTATCTCACATGGGTTTCATAATTATAGGAATTGGTTCCATAACCAACATTGGGCTAAATGGAGCTATTTTACAAATATTATCCCATGGATTTATTGGTGCTACACTTTTTTTCTTGGCGGGAACGGCCTGTGATAGAATGCGTCTTGTTTATCTCGAAGAACTGGGGGGGATATCTATCCCAATGCCAAAAATTTTTACTATGTTTAGTAGCTTTTCAATGGCTTCTCTTGCCTTGCCAGGAATGAGCGGTTTTGTTGCAGAATTGGTAGTATTTTTTGGACTAATTACTAGTCCAAAATTTATGTTAATGGCAAAAATGCTAATTATTTTTGTCATGGCAGTTGGAATGATATTAACTCCTATTTATTTATTATCCATGTTACGTCAGATGTTCTATGGATACAAGCTATTTCATGTTCCAAACGCAAATTTTTTGGATTCTGGACCGCGAGAACTCTTTCTTTTAATCTGTATCTTTTTACCAGTAATAGGAATTGGCATTTATCCAGATTTTGTTCTCTCGCTATCCGTTGACAAGGTAGAGGCTCTCTTATCCAATTATTATCCTAAATAGGATTTTCTTTTTTTAACTATTCCACTCTATATTCCATTGTGGAAAACCAAAAAACTCAGAAAAAAGTAAAAAATTCTAATTAGATTTAGATCTATCTCCAATTTTTGAGAACCCCTTGAACGTCTTTTCAAAGGGTTCTCAAATTCAAACAAAAATGGAAAAACCACCATTTTATGAAAGTTTTATGTTATGTAATCATTTAGATGGTAATGTAAATGAACCATAACTATGTAAACCTATTCCTAATAGATTGATACCAAAATAGCAGATCCAAATTATAAGAAATCCTATCGAAGCTACAAGTGCTGAATTCGTACCTTTCCAATTTGGATTTGTTCTACTATGTAAATAAATTGCAAATATGGTCCAGGTAATAAATGCCCAAGTTTCCTTAGGATCCCAATTCCAATAGGATCCCCACGCCTCATTAGCCCATACTGCTCCACAAAGAATACCTATGGTTAAAAGGATAAACCCCAGACTAATGACACGATAACTCCAAGAATCCAAACGCTCAGTTAATTGATATTTGTAATAATTTGGAAATGCGGGAAAAGAGGTGTTTTTTAAAACACTTCTTTTTTCATAGAAATATTCAATCTCACTAAAGAAAAATGTTTTAAGTAAAACATTCTTTTTAGAAAAGAAATCGAAATTCTTTCGAAATCTAATGATTAAAAGAGCGGCAGATAATAAGGATCCGCACAAAAGAGTTGCATAGCTTAGTAACATCATACTGACATGCATCATTAACCACTGGGATTGTAGAGCAGGTACTAGTATTGTAGATTGATGCATTTCAGTTAAAAAGCCCGATGTGGCAAAGCCTTGCGTTAAAATAGTACTTGGCGTAGTTATAGTGCTTAAATCATTTTTAGAGTTCTGTATCTTAGGAATAGTATTAAGAATATACAGAGCCCATGAAAGGAAGATCAATGACTCATATAAATTACTTAATGGAAAATGTCCCGAAGAAACCCAACGAGAAATTAAGAATCCTGTTATAGAAAAAAAAGTAGCTATCATTCCTTTTTCTGACGAATCATGTAACCCCCTAAGTTCACGAACTAATAAGGTTATCAAATAAATCGTAATTACAATTGAAATGGTTGAGAAAGAGATATGAATTAGTATATGTTCTAAAGTTGCAAATAGCATAAGGAGAAGGTCCCATTACAAAATTGGAAATTTCGAATTGAATCCATTTTCTAATCTATTGTATTCTTTTTCGAGAATGCCGCCACTCGGACTCGAACCGAGATGCTTGAGCACTGCTTCCTAAGAGCAGCGTGTCTACCAATTTCACCATGGCGGCTAACTTTTTAAAATAGTTAACTTAAAAAAATAATAGTTATTTTCTCGCGAATCGTCGAGATTAGGAGAATCCATAGAATTTATGAACATTAGAATTTTATCATTAAATATAAAGAATTTCATATTTTCGAAAAATTTCTAGAATGAAAGCCCTTACGCTCCTATTAATATGATTTACCGGTGCTAAACCAATTTATTTGTGAATTTTGAATAAGATAGGTAGAGGTTGTAAATCCTATTGCAAGAATACTCCACTTTTGATAATAGAATCCTCGTATTATTTTATTTTTATGAGGATTCTATTATCAAAAGTTCTTTGATAGTGAGTACACAATATACCAAAAACTTTTGTTCTATATAACAGAACGGTTAGTTCTAAGAATATTGTACCGAAGAATGCGACACATAAAAGTAGATTCATTAATTAATCTGAATTTTTCATTCATATTAAATAATGGAAATTTTTTTGGAATAGGTCAATTCAGATTATTAAAAACCTTATTATTTGTTTGTTGCCCAGAAAAACCTTTTGGTTTTGGATACTCGTTGCCACTAGAAAATGATCTTGATTTGGCTAAAGAATAACATTGTACTATGGAAAAATAAGTTTTTTTCTTCCAAAGATTTTTACGAATACGCTTTTTTGACATCGAAGTACGTTTTTTTGGAACTGCCATTCAAAAAGGGATTACTTTTTCTAGTTGTATGTGAAAGACATCTATTGCTGGAAATCAATCCTTCTTTCTTTTTTTTCTTAGTATTTATACTTAGATACTGAAAGACACTGAAATTCTAAATTATTTTTTACTCCATTTTGTCTAATGTGGATAAGACAAGAGTTTTTTAGCGTATTTTTCATATATATTTTAGACTTTATTTTAATAATATAGAATATATACAACGATATATTCTATACAAGGATTTTCTATTTAAATCAATTTCTATATCAAATAGACTTATTGAAATATAAGGTATGGGGATAAGCCCCATATAAGATGGGGAGATAAAAACAAGGGAAAATTCAAATAGTTAATTAAGTTAAGAATGGTATTTCATAATTGAATTCCAATTCAAATAAAAAAATATTTAGTCTCTTAAACAAGACATTCTAAAACTTAGATAATTTTCGTCATTAGGCTTTCCGTTTTATATGAAGTAAGAAATAGTTGAGAATTTCAATTTCCTATAAATATAGGTTTTCTTTGGAATTCAATCAATTACGAAATAAAAAATAGAGCTATTTCATTTTAACAGAAAGAAATACAAAAATGTTCATTTTAACAGAAAGAAATACAAAAATGAATAGAAATGAAAATTATTCAATCTTTTTTTTGTGTTTTTCATTCCTTCAGAAAGAGATAAGAATAGGTTTGGTGAATCGGAAACAATTTTATTTTCTAGAAAAATTGAACTAAAAATTTCAACTAAAAATTGCTATTTTTTTTCTTATGGAACATACATATCAATATGCCTGGGTAATCCCTCTTCTCCCACTTCCAGTTATTATGTCAATGGGGTTTGGACTTTTTCTTATTCCGACAGCAACAAAAAATCTTCGTCGCATATGGGCTTTTCCTAGTGTTTTACTCTTAAGTATAGCTATGGTATTCTCAGTTCACCTGTCTATTCAACAAATAAATGGAAGTTCGATCTATCAATATCTATGGTCTTGGACCATCAATAATGATTTTTCCTTAGAATTTGGATACTTGATTGATCCCCTTACTTCTATTATGTTAATACTAATTACTACTGTAGGAATCTTGGTTCTTATTTATAGTGATGATTATATGTCTCACGATCAAGGATATTTGCGATTTTTTGTTTATATAAGTTTTTTTAATACTTCCATGTTAGGGTTGGTTACTAGTTCAAATTTGATACAAATTTATTTTTTTTGGGAACTTGTGGGAATGTGTTCCTATTTATTGATAGGTTTTTGGTTTACACGGCCAATTGCAGCCAGTGCTTGTCAAAAAGCTTTTGTAACTAATCGTGTAGGGGATTTTGGTCTCTTATTAGGAATTTTAGGTTTTTTTTGGATAACAGGTAGTTTAGAGTTTCGGGATTTGTTCAAAATAGCTAATAATTGGATTCCTAATAATGGGATTAATTCTTTACTTACTACTTTGTGCGCTTTTTTATTATTCCTTGGTGCAGTTGCAAAATCTGCACAATTTCCTCTTCACGTATGGTTACCTGATGCTATGGAAGGACCCACTCCCATTTCGGCTCTTATACACGCAGCAACTATGGTTGCTGCGGGGATTTTTCTTCTAGCTCGACTTCTTCCTCTTTTCATATCCCTACCTTTGATAATGAGTTTAATTTCTTTAGTTGGTACAATAACACTCTTCTTAGGAGCTACTTTAGCTCTTGCTCAGAGAGATATTAAAAGAAGCTTAGCCTATTCTACAATGTCTCAATTGGGTTATATGATGTTAGCTTTAGGTATAGGTTCTTATCAAGCTGCTTTATTCCATTTGATCACTCATGCTTATTCGAAAGCGTTATTATTCTTGGGATCCGGATCCGTTATTCATTCAATGGAACCTCTTGTTGGATATTCACCAGATAAAAGTCAGAATATGGTTCTTATGGGTGGTTTAAGAAAATACGTTCCAATTACAAGAACTACTTTTTTATGTGGTACACTTTCTCTTTGTGGTATTCCACCTCTTGCTTGCTTCTGGTCCAAAGATGAAATCCTTAGTAATAGTTGGTTGTATTCACCCTTTTTAGGAATAATAGCCTCTTTTAGTGCGGGATTAACTGCATTTTATATGTTTCGGATATATTTACTTACTTTTGATGGGTATTTACGTGTTCATTTTCAAAAGTATAGTAGTACTAAAGAAGGTTCATTGGGTTCAATATCCTTATGGGGAAAAAGTATACCCAAAGGAGTTAATAGACATTTTGTTTTATCAACAATGAATAGTGGAGTTTCTTTTTTTTCACAAAATATACCAAAAATTTATGGTAATACAAGAAATAGCATAGGATCTTTTAGTACTCCGTTTGGGATTAAAAAAACTTTAGTCTATCCTTATGAAACGGGAAATACTATGCTATTTCCGCTTCTTATATTACTGCTTTTTACTTTGTTTATTGGATCCATAGGAATCCATTTTGATAATGGAGTAATGGGTAATGGAATATCGGAGTTAACCATATTATCAAAGTGGCTAACTCCTTCAATAAGCCTTTTCCAAGAAAGTTCTAATTCTTCCATAAATTCATATGAATTTATCACTAATGCAATTTCTTCTGTAAGTTTAGCTATTTTTGGTCTATTCATAGCATATATCTTCTATGGATCCGCTTATTCTTTTTTTCAGAATTTGAATTTTATAAATTCCCTTTTAAAAGGGAATGCCAAAAAGTTCTTTTTGCATCAAGTAAAAAAAAAGATATACAGTTGGTCATATAATCGTGGTTACATAGATGTTTTCTATAGTAGAGTCTTTATCCTGGGTATAAGAAGATTAGCCGAACTAACACATTTTATCGATAAAGGTGTTATTGATGGAATTATCAATGGAGTAGGTCTTGCTGGTTTTTGTATAGGAGAGGAAATTA